ATTTGATAAATACTGATAACTCTCGGATAGAGTATTAGAACGGAAAGACCCATTAGATAATGAACTATTGGTTCTCTGACATCTCTGGCGATGAATCAACAATTCGAAGTTATTTTCTTGCGTATTCTTGCTGAACCAGCTTTGAGACAGCGATTTAGGAGGACTTGTTAGGGAAGTAAGAAGCCCCTTTGCCATCTCTTGATCTGCAAAGAATTCTCGACGTGAAAACACGGGCGCATCGAAAAAGAATGGATTCGCAGGGTCCCAAAGAAATTGGCTTATTTGAAATTGAAAAAAGACTTGGTCTTTGGAAAATCGATCTCGTGTCTGGTACTGCATGGTTCCACTCTGCAAGAACTCCGAATCATTCTCTTCCGAATCATTCTCTTGATGAGAAATGATCCGCGTGCCCAAAAATGACCTGGCCCAATAGGGAAATCCCAATTCATTGGGACTTTCGATCCAACCAAATCGATCGGGGTACCATATTCTAGGAGCCCAAACTATGTCATTGAAGAAATCCTCCTCTATCTGTTCCGGGGCGAGGTCTCCTTCTCTAAATGGAACCCCTTCTTCCAATTCAAACTCCGATTCGTCGTTTTCATAGAGAAATTTCTGATCAACGCTAGAACAAAATCCATTTTGCATCATATCTAAGGGATTCCTTCGTTCGGACCGAAGAAGCAATGTCACTCGATCATTATCAAACTGACTGCCATCTTTTTCGGTCCGAGAGGATAGAGTGCCCTCTCCTTCGAATACTTCTAATAGGCCACGAACTAGAGCAGAATCAGTCTCAACCAAATAAGAAGTGATCCCATTTTTTTCATCGGGTCCGGGTAGAGACCAAAGATCCTGAGCGACCGATCCGGCAGAACAACTCAAAAGATAAAGAAGTATCGTTAATTTCTTCATGCTCGTTGCAAGCTCGAAGTACCAGTTGTACAAATAAGAACCCCCTTCCTTAGGGAATCTCTTCTTCAGATAGATAGATATAGGATCTATGGAGCCATTACTTAGAAGTACATTTTGTGCAACAGCCCTTCCTATCTGATAGAAAAGGATCCCATGATCCTGAACCGGTCTTACCTTCGCTCGCAAATTCCAAGTTTGTCTATGAAGAGCGGAGCGAATTGTATGAGTGTCTATAATGGATTTCTTCTGTGCAATACTAATGGATAGGGCCTCATTGGTAAGTGCTACAAGATCTTGTACACTGGAACCCATGGTTATGGACCTGAATCCATTAGGATGGGACAGTTTCTTTTCCAAGTGAAATCCCCTAGTATATGAAAGAGTGAAAAAGTGCTTTCGTTGTTGTGGAATAAGAAGCCTTCGTAGCTTAAGGCATGTATTTAATTTATTCGGAGCTATTAGAACGGGATCCACTTTTTGGGGAATATGAGTCGAAGCAATAACAAGGATATTGCTAGTGGAGCATCTTTCACAATCCCTGGAGAGAGAGTTCACTAATAGACCGAGGGATAAGGCATTCGACGCACGCACAGACAGATCATGAATGTTTGGAATCCATAGTATGCAAGGGGACATTGCTTTTGCTACTTCGAATGGAAGGAGGATACTAAATCGCTCTAGTAGGAGTCTATCCCTATCCCTAGTTAGCTCATTTAGCAGCTCTATATCATCTATATCAAGGTCATCATCGCTATCGCTATCGTCACTCTCATCAATATCAATAGCGTCACTCTCATCAATATCAATAGCGTCACTATCATCACTATCACTAGAATCATAAAAAAGATCCTCAACGTCACTATCACTCTCATAAGGATCGATCTGATAAAACATGTCATCCAGGAACTTGTTCGGAACTACCGTAATGAAAGGAACAGAGGAGTTTGTCGCGAGGGATTTGACCAAATAGGATCGTCCAGTTCCTATCGAACCTATCACTAAAATACCCCTAGAGGGGGATAGGGCTAAGCGGAGCGAAAAGGGTTTTCCATGAGATCGTAAATTAGCCCCACACGAGGTTTGTGAATAAGTGATTGTCTGAAAATGAGCAAGGAATATCCGTCTTTCGGCTAAACAGGATCTATTGAACTCATAATTCATTAGATCCTTTTGATGAATGTCAACTACGTATCGTAAGTAAATGGATCCCAGTTGTTCAACCATTTGATAACTAGAGTCATTCTTTGATAAACCATCACTATGAGTCAGACTCAATAGCATTTGATCCATCCTTTTTTCTGTCGTTAAGGTGGAGAACTGAACCAAGAATTCTCTTTCTTCATCCTCAATCAAATCACTGTTCGCGACCCAGGAGTCTATTTGATCATCAATCCACTCAACGTTCACGTTTTTTCTTAGCAATGAATAGATCTCTTTACTTGGACGACTTAGATGTCTCGTATTTCTCGAAAAAGTGATTCGATTGAAGGGATTTGGTATGATCCTTAGGAAATCCATGATACCGATGAGATTGCTATTCCAAAATTTCTTCTTAGAACCTATGGATTTGAACCCATAAGCGGGACCGCCACCCAATAGCATGTTAAAAGCAGAACCCCATATTGCTTCTAGAAAATAGACGAATTGTTCCAGAGCAACTAGAAAGAGATTCGTTAACCAGAAAGAATTTTGCTCCGATGTAGGATACCTATCCAGAAGTTGTCGCAACTCAATCATGTATGAGGGAATCAGCAAAGATTTGATCTTTTTGAAATCCGTCTGTAACTCACTAGAGGCTCGGGAAACAAAGAGAAGATGTGTATTCACGAGATATCCAGCAACAAGAAGAACGAAAAGGATGAGCAACTCCCGAGCATTTGATGATCTCAGCCATAGGGGTGACTCATTATTTCGATGAATCATTTCTGCGGACCGAAGACGAATCTGTAAACAATGACTCGAAATCTCACTGAGATTCCATTTTGAAAGAATCGCCCACAATTTTGTCTGAAGAATCCACCATGATGTCTCCAGAATATCCTGAAAAAAAGATATGTGACTGCACAATAGGTTTGAAAAAGGATCTAAAAGGGCGAATTTGAGATATTTGAACCCTGTCAAAGTAAAGAACCACGGTATATATGGTTGGAACAGATGCCATTTTGAGAGATTTGAAAAAGCACGCTCTCGTTGAAGGGTTCTATCCATCTCCCGTTTCTTAACCCTAAGACTCCGTTTTTTCCTCTTTTTGGATTTCTCAGCCCAGGAAGTGTGAATCAAACCCATGTTTGAATTGAAATTGAGATACTGCTTCCCTTCGGAATCAGATAGATTCATATCTGAAAGAGGTGGACAATCCGTTCTTTCAAAATGGACTATTTGTCCCTCTGTTAGCGGTGTTCCAGAAATGTCTGCGATCGAATAAATAGCTCTACCACCAAATGGATCGGATCGAATTGGACAATGGAAAGATTTGTACAAGTTAGACGTTTCGTCACCACTTTGTGGCAAATCCTTAGGGATGAATATCTTAGATACCTGTGACTCGATTGGTGAAATCGTATCTCGCTCCAAAAAAACATGTTTTTTTTTACCGACGCACAAAGAAAATCTTTTGTTGCGAATGAACAAGATATTGAGGAATTGTCCATACGTAAGATCCGAATTCTTGAGAAGGGCCTTTTCCACAGAAAAAGGGAATTTTTTGTTACAATAGAACCAGAAGTGATGTGGATTATTCAAGAATCGAAGTCGATTGGCTTTAGAAAAAGAAGATATCAAGGAACTTCGATGAAATGGTTTCACGGGAGTCAGCCAATTGTCTCGATCGTGGGATATCATTGAGAAATAGGAATCCGTGTTATCCAAATTGTTCCTGCAATTCTTTCGAGTAGGGAATGAGTCAATCATCCATTTTGTCTTATTGAACAAAAAGGGTGAGAGTGTACCTCCATTGATCGAGAATTTCGATTTTTTGGAAGGATCATGATCATCCAAGCAGAGTGGATCATTCGGCCCTTTCAATTCATAGATATAGATGGGGATCTCAGACCCAGGAATGGGGGGACTTCCGATACTCAAAAAGAAAAAAGGAAGTGACTTCGACAAAAAGGACAAAAAGAGAAGTGACTTCGACAAAAAGAAGAGAAGTGACTTCGACCAAAAGGGAAGTGAATTCGACAAAAATAAAGATGCCTTTGACAAAAGGAAACGAGGGGACTTCGTCAAAAAGGGATGTGACTTCGACAGTTTGACCATAAACTCGGCCCAATCAATCAAATATTGAGTCGGATTCATACGGAATCGATTCAGATGACTACAGAATCGATTCAGATGACTACAGAATCGATTCAGATGACTACAGAATCGATTCAGATGAAGACGGAATCGATTCAGATGAGTACGGAATCGATCTCGATTCAGATGAATACGGAATCGATTCAGAGGAATCCAGAATCGATCTCGATTCAGAGAAATACGGAATCGAGTCAGATGAATACGGAATCGAGTCAGATGAATACGGAATCGAGATCGATGAATACGGAATCGATTCAAATGAATACGGAATCGATAGCGAAATCGATGAATACGTAAGCGATCTCGATGATGATGATATCGATCGAACACTCCTTGAAATTGAAAACGCCTCTGCGCCTCAGAAAAAGGAAAAAATACCCTTTTATACACCAGATCCGGCTTGGTGATTGATAGAATGAGTAGATCTGCTATTTTGAAAAATCTCTCTTCTGATTCAAAATCGTGGTGTAACGTGTACCCCACCCTGCTCCGGTCATGGAATAGATGAAAGAAATCAAAAAATGGATTTTGGGTCAAGAATGAAATCTTATTGGAACTGTCCAGATCCGGTTCATCCTTCGGAACCATTTCACATCCCGGATCTGATGAAAGAGGATGAATTGAGATGGTCTTTTGTAAATACGGAATGATCTTGAATAGATCCACTATTTCTTTCTCTTCGGATCGCCTGGAAGAGACAAAAGAAACCTCGTGTTGTTTCTTCAACAATTTAGGATCGGACCTCTCAGTAGGATTCGAACCCAGATGAAGTTCGGACCATCTGTCAG